CCAAAATTTTGACTTCTGGTTCCGGCGAACGAATAATCATTGAGTCCTCCTCTTTCCGGACAACACATACAAAGAGACCCGCCAACAGTCAAGTAATTAGTGAACCTATGAGAGACGCTTATAATTAGTTTCTTTCTCTTCTATCTCTCATCTATCTATCTATTTTTTATCTATCTATTTTTTTATCTATTTTTTCTTTAGTTATTAGTTATTCACTAGAGCAATTATGATCTGGAAGTCGATCCGGGGCAAGTGTTCGGATCTATTATGACATATCCATGAGGCGCTCAACGGACCTTTTAAATCTTATAAAACCTTTTTCGGACTTTACTTACATTGGTGCAAAAACAATTTTTTTGTGCAACCAGTGTATTGTATTCATATCTTAATTAGAAGTTCCGAGATGGAGCTTTTTTTGTCTTACATAGGTAGAACAAACAATATTACTCTATCCTAAATCACGTGAGCATTCATTACTAAGGGATACTCCAGTATCGATATTTAGTCATTCGAGGGGTTTTTATTAGTTTTAGTAGAAGCAGAAAATAAAATATATATATATTTTATTTTGCTATATCCGTGTATTACTTATCCTTACGAAATATCAGACAAAATAGAACGATTTTAGAAAGGATATAATGAAATTCTTTGATTGGTTTTTCCCAGAGAGAGAAACGATCCGTTTTATTTGACCGATGGGTCCAACAAAAACAAACAATTAACAATTACAATTAAATTAATATTTTTAAATATTTAAATATTCAAATTGAATAGAAAATCGAATTTAATAATTTAAATGGCAAGGTAATTTATTTAATTAAATGGATTTAATAGAATAAGAATAGAATTTATAGAATTTAATAGTAATAGAATTTTCGAATTTCTAATTCGAATTTCGAATCCTAAAATAAAAAATAAACAGAGAGCTCTTGTTCTTATTCGAAACGCCTCGTGATCTTTAACCAATTCTGCGCTTCAATATAATTACCAGGAGTAAGCGCTATAGCCTGTTTCCAATACTCAGCGGCTTGATCGAACCAAGCCTCCGCTATTTCAGAATCCCCCTGTCGAATGGCCTGTTCTCCCCGGTCGGAATAGGCGGGTCAATTCCTTCCCTTAGAACCGTACTTGAGAGTTTCCTACCTCATACGGCTCGGCAGTCAATTCTTTTGGTGTCCCATTTTTTACCCTACCATATATCCAATTGAATGAGATTTCTCATAGATCTATCGATTTGTCTCGGGTTAACCAAAAGAGGTTAATTACATGAGTTTCAAACTTTAATTTGGATTAAATTAATAATAAGTTTTATCTTTTCTCCCACCTTCAGAAAAATAAAGCATAGGCGTTTCGGGACTATCGTCCGTTAGATTTTTCTGAAAGGTAACTATCCCGGTTTCATATCATATAGAAATTTATATAGAATCCTTGAAAAAGACTTCTTCCTCATAAAAAAGACTTACTGTCTTTGGGATCTGATGCTACACCGCTGCTCAATAACTTAGGGGATTGGCTCTATTACATAAGTTGATTCCTAATTTTTATCTCATATCATGACATAAATAAGCAGTTCTTATTTATTGTATCGGCCCAAAACCTCGCTAATTGATCTTTACGGTGCTTCCTCTATCAATTAGATCCTTTATCCATAGAATAAAGTATCTAGGCATATATATTTCTTCATATTTCGACTTCTATGAAGTTTCTTTTTTTGTTACAGCTGATAAAAATCGTTTTTTGGACGATGCAATATGTAGAAAGCCTATTTTTTTTTCTAGTATTTTATTTACTAGCGTATTTGCTCTTTCTTTCCTTTTTTTATTTCTATAGTGGAGATAGTCGCACGTAATGACAGATCACAGCCATATTATTAAAAGCTTGTGGTAAGAACGGGTTTCGTTCTAGTGCTCGAAAATAATATTCTAAAGCTTTTGTATGTTCTCCGTTACTTGTGTGGATAAGGCCTATGTTATAGAGTATATAACTTCGATCATAGGGATCAATTTCTAGTCGCATAGCTTCATAATAATTCTGTAAGGCTTCCGCATAATTTCCTTCGGATTGAGCCGACATCCGTTACGGTCGTCATTCGATTCAAAGAATTCTCCGTTCCAAAACCGTACGTGAGATTTTCACCTCATACGGCTCCTCCTTTATGTGCATAATGAGAATAATTCATGGAATTAAAAAAAAGGTCGAAATATTGTCATTATGAACTGAGCGGGGCTAATGTTTTTACAAGAAATCTCTAGCCAACCCTCTTGCAAAAGATCTTTTCTTAACATAAAGCGTGTTCGTACTAGATAAAAAAGTAAACTCCAACAATTTCTTTGTTCTCAACGCTCCTAAATTTCCAGGAATTAGTCACTTCAACAATCTTCGATGGTTATATGGGTATCCAAAGTACGAACAAGATGGATGTTTGTTGTCCCAACCATTTCTCTTAGTTCCGATCCCGATAAGGAAAGGGAATCATTTATAACAAAGTTTTCGTGTTGTT